AGGGAAAGAATCAACGAAAAGAAGTTGATTCAAGTCTCTATTTTTTTCTCGGGTACCCGAGAAAAAAATAGAGATAGAGGATAAAGATACCAGAGCAGTCTTGTATCAAACTACTTGTCTCTTTGTAGTTGGATCTCCAAGTTTTTGGAATGCCCCAAATTCCACTTGAGCATCCAAATCTGGATCAATACCAGCAAAAACATCTCTAAACAAGGTTCTAGCGCCATGCCAAATATGTCCAAAAAAGAAAAGCAAAGCAAACGAAGCATGCCCAAAAGTGAACCAACCCCTTGGACTACTACGAAAAACACCATCAGATTTTAAAGTAGCCCGGTCTAATTCAAAAATTTCGCCTAATTGTGCGCGCCTAGCATATTTTTTCACAGTAGCAGGATCGCTATAATTGACTCCATTGAGTTCGCCACCATAGAACTCAACAGTTACACCTACTTGTTCGACACTATACTTTGATTCTGCCCTTCGAAAAGGAACATCTGCCCGAACAATTCCATCTCCATCTACTAAAACTACCGGGAATGTTTCAAAAAAAGTAGGCATACGACGTACAAAAAGCTCGCGCCCTTCTTTATCTCTAAAGACGGGATGTCCTAACCATCCAACAGCTATTCCATCCCCGCTATCCATTGAGCCCGCTCTGAATAATCCCCCTTTTGCCGGATTATTACCAATGTAATCATAAAAAGCTAATTTTTCAGGAATTTTAGACCAAGCTTCCGATAAACTTAGATTTTCAGCTAGTCCGGCACCAACTCTTCGATATATCTCTTGCTGGAAGTATCCCTGATCCCACTGATAACGAGTGGGACCAAATAACTCGATTGGGGTTGTTGCTGAACCATACCACATAGTTCCAGCAACAACAAAAGCTGCAAAAAAAACAGCAGCGATACTACTAGAAAGTACAGTTTCAATATTGCCCATACGTAATCCTTTGTAGAGACGTTGAGGCGGACGGACACTAAGATGGAATAGGCCTGCCAATATGCCCAGTGTACCTGCTGCAATATGATGAGAGGCGATTCCGCCGGGAACAAAAGGATCAAAACCTTCCGCGCCCCACGCTGGACTTACAGATTGTACTTTTCCAGTTAGTCCATAAGGATCAGACACCCATATTCCAGGACCATATAAGCCTGTTACATGAAATGCGCCAAAGCCAAAGCAAGCCACTCCTGAGAGAAATAAATGAATTCCAAAGATTTTGGGCAAATCCAAAGAAGGTTTTCCTGTACGTTCATCACAGAATATTTCTAAGTCCCAATACACCCAATGCCAGATGGCCGCTAAAAAACACAAGCCAGAAAACACAATATGTGCTCCGGCCACGCCTTCATAGCTCCAAATACCCGAATTCGTTACAGTTCCTCCTGAAATACTCCAACCACCCCATGAATTGGTTATTCCTAAACGAGTCATGAAGGGTATAACGAACATACCTTGTCTCCACATTGGATCAAGAACAGGGTCAGAGGGATCAAAAACCGCCAATTCATATAGAGCCATCGAACCGGCCCAACCGGAAACTAGAGCCGTATGCATTATATGGACAGAAAGCAATCGGCCGGGATCATTCAATACGACAGTATGAACACGATACCAAGGCAAACCCATGGAAATACCCCTTTCTCAAAGAAAAATAGACACTATGTAACTTTATCGCATTGCAATAGACTTATATTATTTACCTAATCTTTTCAGCGAATTCTGTATGAGAAAAGGTTACTTTTTATTGTATTCCGTTGAAAATAACGGCTGAATTCTGTTCGTAAGAACAAAGAGAAGCAGATCTATTCTATACCCGATAAGTACCAATACGCAATGGGAGCATTAGTCCTATTTGGGGGGAATGAATGTATGGATCCTTTTTATTATTCGAACGATCTATCTCTTCATTAAGATTTTTATTTCTTAATTCTATCTTTCTCTAAAAACCTTCGAAGAAGACAATAAACTCATTCTTACGTTTCCATATTAAAGTGAAGTATAGTACTTAAATTTTTTCTTTAATTTAATGCCCATTGGTGTTCCAAAAGTACCTTTTCGGAGTCCTGGAGAGGAAGATGCAGTTTGGGTTGACGTATAGTGCGACTTGTCAGACATATTGGGTCATATGGAATTTCCCCATTTTCTCCCCCGATCGAGATATCCTCTGTTTCGCCCAAGAAATATTGTATTGATTGAAGAATCAATCATGCGTAGCGTGAAGTTAAATTAGATTAATTTAGATTGAGGAGTAATATTCTTAATTAGAAGAATTTATGGTTAACTTGGACTAAAAAAATGGAGTATCCAGGCTCTGCTCATAAAATACCAAATGGGTAATAGTAATATATGTAGAATTACCGCTTGTAGCTATGCATAGAAGATTCTTATATTTTATTTATTTAATTAGAGAAGCACTCTTAAACTGCCATGTCAACCATTATAATAAATACATTGAATAGTTTTTTGGAGACATGAAACGAATTGAAAAAAAAAAACTCGTAGCAAAAAGAAGTGGTACTGAGATCATTTGTCCTATATGTACAACTAGAATTCGGATAGATCTTTCCCCGGAGTAGAACATGAACCTAAAAGAATTCAAAGGGCCCATTCAGGAACAAGAAAATGACATCGTGATTTAAATCTCGACGAAACAATACATCAATGAGAGGTTAATTAAATAAGTTCAGTAAATTCTTTTTTTTTTAGGGAAGGGGTAAAAACTCTTTCTTTTTTTAATGGAAGAAAAAACCCCTTCATTAGAAAAGCAGGAATCTCTTAAAAAAAAGAGAGATAGGATTGGAATCGACACATTGATTCTTTATTTTCGCAATTTTTTTGAACCGTATGCATCCAAAGATGCACGTACGGTTCAAAAGGGATATAATTTTGTCCTAATCAACCGACTTTATCGAGAAAGATTACTTTTTTTAGGCCAAGAAGTTGATAGCGAGATCTCAAATCAACTTGTTGGTCTCATGGTATATCTCAGTATAGAAGATGATACTAAGGATCTTTATTTGTTTATAAATTCCCCTGGTGGATGGGTAATACCAGGAATCGCTATTTATGATACTATGCAATTTGTTTCGCCCGATGTACATACAATATGCATGGGATTAGCCGCTTCAATGGGATCCTTCATTCTGGTCGGAGGGGAAATTACCAAACGTCTAGCATTCCCCCATGCTTGGCGCCAATGAGTTTTTATTAAAAAAAAAGAAGAAGAAGACTATGCCTTCGCCATATTGAATATGAATAATAGGTAATAATAGCATGGCACTTCGAGTTCGATATGAACAAACTATTATTGTTTTTTCTAACACGATATTTTCTATCGAGATAGTAGTATGAAAAAAGGTTATTTCCGACTTGATCTTCTATGTCGGGAGTGCATTTCAGCGTCACAAATTCTTCCACACCAGAATCCTTTTTCTGATATTTCTCTTACGAAGAAAAGAGTACGAAAAAAAAAAGAAACTTTGGGATTGCTAAATCACAGACGAGATAAATATAGAAAGCAACAGAACCATCATAGTATTTTTTTTTACATTACAATATGAATGAAAGGAAAGGTGGTAAATGGATCATTCAACAATCTAGATCGGATGGATTCTTTTTTTTTTTTCTTCGATAAAATAGAAGGGGGAAAAGGAAATTCCATTGCAGAGCCGTATGCAATGCACAAAAGGTGCCTGTACGGTCCGTCGTTCAATTCTATTTTTTTTCTTATTTTTTTTAGTCCTTACTTTAATCCAATTCTTCAAGATAGAAGAACCGTTCATGCATGATGTTAGATCAATATTATCAGGGTTATGATTCACCAACCTGCTAGTTCTTTTTATGAGGCACAAGCAGGGGAATTTATCTTGGAAGCGGAAGAACTACTCAGACTTCGCGAAACCCTCACAAAGGTTTATGTACAAAGAACAGGTAACCCTTTATGGGTTATATCCGAAGACATGGAGAGAGATGTTTTTATGTCAGCAACAGAAGCCCAAGCTCATGGCATTGTTGATCTTGTAGCGGTCGAAAATGAAACTATTGGGGATTTCGCCTAAATATATGATTCCCTCCATAATTCTATTTTTCCGTGATTTGATATTGAATGTAAATAATTCATAATCATCAATAAATCAGGTTAAGATCGATCTAAACCAACCTATTTTATTATATATATGTATGATATGCCGACAATTAAACAACTTATTAGAAACACAAGACAGCCAATACGAAATATCACGAAATCCCCCGCACTTAGGGGGTGCCCTCAACGACGGGGAACATGTACTCGGGTGTATGTGCGACTCGTTTAGATCATGAGTTCAAACAAAATAAATACAGCAATTTTTCAAGTACCAATCACCAGTACCAAGGAATAAAGATAGATAGGATGGAAAAACGTTATTTACTATCTATAAAGCTAAAGATTCATCATCCACCTATATTTTTGTGTATGAAATTTATGGTTTCCATTGGTGCAAATCCAATCACCTCAGTTTGAGATGAGAAGTAATTCCCCATTGGTAGCAAATAGTTATCTATTAAGCGGAGGAAAGAGTACTATAAGAAAAGAAGCAAAAAGGCTATGTTCCTATTCTTGAAAGAACGGACTAACAAGGTCAGCTACCTAGCCAACTTTCATAATTAAATGCCGTCACTGTATAGATAACCCTTTTGTGAAAAGAACTATTATTGATTGGTAGAGCTAAACTAAGGAGTGTGAACTATACAAGTTCACAATAACATTTGGTTAAATGAAAGAAAAGGCTCCGGTGTATAGAGAGGACCTCACCGTTTACGAAGTAACCATAGAAACGATGGAACCCACTATTTTTTTTTATCGCTAGAATTTATTCTTTCCGGGTAAAATACCCGGAAAGAATAAAAAATCGTGGTTGGGAAGGTCATAGTAGCAAAAGCCATTGGAATTTATATTTTATATATCGGAATAATCCGTTTTGGTATTAATTAACTAGAGGGGGGATAAGAGGATG